GGATAATAATTTGACAGATTGTTATCGTATATTTCTTAATTGAATATTAATAAGCCTTTCAATAAAATGAAAGGCTTGGTATGCTTCAATTGTTTGTTGTTATTCTTCATACTTCTTCCCCCATTCCATCAATAATGGAATGGATATGTGCAGTTCCCCTGCATCCAGCAGGAATTGAACCCGCGAGTTCGCCAATTATGAGTTGGGCGCTTTAACCATTCAGCCATGGATGCTGGATAAAGATCATCAACATACTCATTCTATAATATGAGTATAGACTCAGATCTAAAATGGGTTAGTTCGGGATCGGGACCCATTTACATTCTTTCTCTCATACTTGATTCATGTCAAATATTATCAATAGACATTCAAAAAACATTTCATTTTGATAATAAGCCGAACAACTTGTTCGAGAGTTGGGAGTTAGTCATCGATCTTGCTTTGATCCCCTATCAGAGTCACCGACCCACATACGAACAAACGTTAGCTCGTTTTTTCTTCTTGGGAGAAATGACTGTAGATAGATAAATTGGCTTGTTTTTCCGGGGCGGACGTAGCCAAGTGGACCAAGGCAGTGGATTGTGAATCCACCACGCGCGGGTTCAATTCCCGTCGTTCGCCCATAAAAGAAGATAAAAAAAATCGGGCTGGATCCGATTCGTTGTCATTTTCATATTTCATTGAAATAAATTATATCCAGTGGTATAAGGGTATTGGTTGGTTGACACGAGCTTTCCAATTATATTTAATCAATATTATATTATATATTCTATTCATTGGGATGAAAAAAAAAAAGGAGAGAGAGGGGGTAACAAAGAAATGAAAAAAAGAAGATCCTGGATAATCAAATTGGAAGAGATACAAAGTTATCAATTTCTATGCAATCCATGGACCAAATCCAATTTGATGAGATTTTTAATTCAAATCCTTTCACACCGGGAGCGCCTTATAAAGCTCTTTGACCCTAGAATTCTCAGTACGTTGCTTTTACGCGATCTACGTAGAAGCAATCCATATTTTTTGGTCAAAGGTATAGTAGTACTTACATTATCGATCCTCATATATCACTTCAATCATAAAAGTAGTATGATTGAGAAAAAAAAATTTCTATTCGATGAAACTCTTTCCTATACATAACTTTATGGAACTTGGAAATGAAACACCGGAAGAATATTTAAAGCCTTTCACTAAAAATTGGTTGATATTTCCACATCTTTTCCTGTCTTTCCAATTGAAAAGATCTTACAATCGATTCATAGAGCATTTTGATCCCATTAGTTTTAATTCAGGATATGGCAGGAACACGAACAAGAAGGATGAGATGATCTCGGAGAATCAAGGACCGAGCGAAACTCATTTGGAAAATAATGAGAAAGATCTCAATTTGAAGATCGACTCGACTCTTAATTCAACCGAAAATGAGTATTGGGAACCTGAAAAAGATCTTTGTGAAGATTCATTTATTGAAAGAGAACAAACAAAAATAGAAATAGAATCGGATTTGTCCTCAAAGTGTTTATCAGAATATTATCCAATTTCTTGGGCGAAAGAATTATTTACAGAAGATCAAAGATATACAGAAGAGAATTCCTTTCCTTTGGAAAGGAAAAGATTCATTGAAAATTTTACAAAATCAATTCGTTATTCTTTTTTTTACATATGGCCAATGGATGAACCGTGTATGGGTGGTCCTAGTGCTACTAAAAAGCCCATTGAGGATTTCAACTTATCCAAAAGGTTATTGAAAAGACAACAAAATGTTTTTTCCCAATATTTAAGGGATTCAAAATCCTATTCATTAATGAATAGGATAGTTGATCTATGGAAGATCAAAACATATTTTGAAATTGAAAATTCTTCCTCAAATTATGCTATTCCATCAGATCCCGGATGGAATATTCTTAACATATTGCACAACAATTTTCGATCGAAAACAAAAAAAATTGTTCTGGAAATGACAGATCAATTCACTCTATCAATAACTAAGCCTAGTCAGGTTCATGATCAAATTTCTTGTAATATTTATTATTACATGAATCCATTATATGAACTCAACAAGAATGGATCGTTGAGATCGGATCGGATCTTCAACCACAGAGAAAAATTGAAGAATCAATCTTTATGGGTCCTACTCAATATTATTGATAAAGCGGATGATTATTTAGATCAAATAATCGACAAACAATTGAGCCAAATCGATTCCAAAAATCGCTTAGAGATAGGAACTCCCTTTAACAATTATAGAACTGAAGCTTTGAGTTGGTATGAATCAATTCGGTATAAAATTGCCAGGTATTCGGAAAATTTATTCAATAGATTCTATTTTATAAATAGGTTCAGTCACAATTTAAAGAATCAAATTCGAACAAATTGGATAGAAAATGAAAATTTGAATAATGTAACGAAAGATACAATTGACCAGCATTCATCAAGTTGGAAAAAAATTCAGAGAGAATGGTTGAACCGTTCTATTATTCGAACGGATAAAAATATAAATCGGAATTTGAATGTGTACAAATGGTCCCATCAGACCGAATACTTTATGAAATATTTGAAACATTTTTTTTATAAAAAAAACTATTTTCAAAGAGTGTTCGATCTAATTGAATCATGTACTAATACTAATCGAAACAAAATTGGTTGGAAAGATTATTTTCAGTTTTTTCAACATACTGTAAAGATATTAAACTCGAACTTCGATATCATATCGAACTTAAATTCTAAGTTCGATATTGTCATTTCTATTTTGGATTCTCACTTGAATAAGCTCAAAAGTATTGATCCTCAACTATTAAAGAAAAATAACTTAGATATAAATGACTTGTTGGATCTAATGGGTACTCTAATCGTTCATTTAAAAAAATTAAAACCCTTTCTTTTTCTTTTGGATGACCATAATCTTTCACAAAGATCGAAATTATTGATTGATGAAGGAACAATTGCACCATTTGTTCCGAATGATATACCGATTAATCCATCGATTATTGACTTCTTTTATAATGAAAAGAATCGCATGGAATCGTTTGATAACACTGATTTTTCGACGATATCCAACGATCGAGAAAATTGGTTGAATCCTGTGAAACTATCTGATCAGAGCTCATTGAGAGCTTCTTTTCACGGAGCAAATACGCTCCAATTTTTTGATTATTTGCATCATCCTCGGCCAAATTATAGGAAGAGATTACCTTCTGATATGAAAAGGATTTATATAAAAAGGAAGAATCTTACATATGGACAATTATTCAATCTTTTGCTCATCCACAACAACATATCTTCCTTGCTCATTGGTGAAATAGGACCCGTTCACTCGGAAAAAGAGACTATTTCTTTGATCAAGTCACAAGTATCTAACATATTCTTACCTAAATATTTACAACGAAAACGAAGTGGTGAACAACCGTTTGTATTAATCTATGATTTGTACAGATCCTTCAATTTACTAACTCAATTGAATCCATTCGTTCGTGACAAGAGATATATTTCCTCGATCGAAGAGATTTCTACAACGCCTTTAACAAAAGAACAAATAGTCAATTTGGAAAAAACTTTTTGCCAACCTTTTTTCAATAGATCCGATTCAGAAGAAAACAACTTGGATAAATGCCTTAAAAGGGGTTTCAGTTCAAACGTGGGTCTTATTCAAACTCGATCTTATCAAGATGATTTACTATCCGAAATCTTTTCCAATAAGAACCAGGAAATGTTTCATCGTATTCAAGATTGGTTTGTAACCAAAAGTTTCAAAAACATAATTGGAAACGAGGGCATAGATGGGAGGAGTACCCTTTCAAATTCATCTAAAGAGGAACAGAAGATTAAACCATCACCGCATTTTAATGAACCTGCTAAAAAACAGGAGATGTATAGGATCTCTCAAATAGATAGTATTTTGTCAAAATGGGATTTGTTCAAAACATATATGCCATGGTTTTTTACCTCTGCATGGTGTAAATATCTTGAAAATATGCTTTTATATACTCTTCCAGAGATATTACTACATGGCAGTAATCCATTTGTTTCTATTTTGCAAGATATTAAGCATAATATTATGCTTAAATGGAATATATTGTGGGAACTTTCTCATCCATTATGGGAACCTATCAAATGGAAATTGAGAACGAATCTAACCAATCTTTTGAATTTTAGATTCAGAACGACTCTTATGAATAATTTTTTCTCTTCCTGCGAGGATTGTTTCATAGAGGAAACTAGTGATCGAGAATGGACACATCTGAGATTACTAAATGCTCGGAGGTATGAATATGGGATTCTTATCCCTTTTTTCGTTCTTACGTATTCTATTCTTCGATATTTTAAAGTGATTTATTCCGCCTTTATCAATTTAAAGATAGACTTTGAACTCATCCAGTATTTAGAGGATCCATCATACGTGATAGAGTTGCAAAAACTGATAAATCCTCCCGTGTATAATTACCTTCTCTATTATATAGACATAGAAAGTCTTCCTTCTACGAAGAGGAAGAGGAAGAATAGAAAGCTCAATTTGCTTATAACTATAATAAGAGAGTTGAACGGATTGTGCTCTAGCATGGATATCTCCGAAAAAGAGATGGAAATACTAGTTCAGTTTCTAATGACGGAAAAAAACCTTTCTCAATTTGAATCAAATATGACTGTAAGTCATATTTTCCTCAAGAAGGAATTTGGAGATCAAATCACTGGACAGCCGGGGCTTATTCACTTACGATATTTGGCCCACACTTATCAAAAAGGTCTAATGAATTACGAGTTAAATCCGTTTTGTTTAGCAGAAAACCGGATATTCCTTGCTTTTTATCAGAAGATTACCTCTTCACAAATATTGTGTCAACCCAACCCCAAAATGCCTTTCTCATTCCACTCAGGATCATTATTTTCCAAAGGGATTTTACTTATAGGTCCTATGGGAACTGGCCGATCCTATTTGATCAAAAGTCTAGCAGCAGACTCATATGTTCCTTTAATAAGAATATCTCTGAAGAAGCTCTTGTATGGTAAGTTTTTATATTACCCTGATCCTGGACGTATTCCTACTGAGTTTAATACTTTTTGGAGAGACACAATAGACCATTTCCATATTACCTTCGAATTGGCGAAAAGAATGTCTCCTTGTATAATATGGATTCCAAACATTCATGAACTGAATGTCAATGACACAATTACCCATTTATTTGGTTTAGGCTTCACTGACTCTTTCCTTGGTTTATTATTGAACTATATTTCTAGGGGTGGTGAGAAAGATTCTATTAGAAATATTCTTTTTATTGCTTCGACTCATATCCCCCAAAGAGTGGATCCAGCTCTAATAGCTCCAAATCGATTAGATAGCTCGATCAATGTTCGAATGCTTGTTATCCCACAGCGACAAAGGGAATTTCCTATTCTTTTATGTAGCAAGGGATTATACTCGGAAAAAGAGGTATCCTGTCCCGATGAATTTGGATCTATAACCATAGATTCTGATGCACGAGATCTAGCAGCACTGGCCAATGAAGCCTTAATAACTAGTATTACCCGAAAGAAATCAGTTATAGACACTAATACAATTCGATACGCTATTTATAGTCAAATTTGTCATCTTCAATCTATGGATAATCAGGTTGGATCCGGTCAAAATGACGAAAGACTTATCTACAAAGTAGGAAAGGCTGTTATACAAAATACGCTTAGAAGGAATTCTCCCATGAATCCTCTATCTACCAAAAAGGAATTATGGAAGAAAAGGTTTTGTTATTTGTCCGAATGGTATTTAGAACCTTCGATTGCCGAAACAACTATGAAGGAATTGACCATACTTCCCCATATTTTAGGTTGCTTGGCCGGATCAGCGGCTCGAGATTCTTGGTCTATATCGGAACGAAATAGAGAGAATTGGATTCCTCTCGATAAATTCGCTGAGCATGATCTTGATCTAGCTTCTAGTCTTTTAGAAAGTATTCTGGTGGAGTTTCCATTTTCTAGGTTAGGAATATGTCGGGGTAAGTCCGATAAGGATCAGAGTAAGTTCGATAAGGATCAAATCACATTTGTTCCTCAACCCAAAATGAGAAATAATCATATGATACAATTTCTGAAAGAATATGAATTGAAGTTTACTCTCGCCACAAAAAAAATGTATAGGGATATGGATATGGATGAAGAATTAATAAAGAGCGTAGTTTGGACTCCTAGGACCTGGCGTCTTAGTTTTCTTCGCAGTAATCGATTCGATCATACAAAAACACCCAATTCATTGGGATCTTCGTATCGGTTCGGATCGAAGAAAAAAGCGCAGATAGAAAGATCGAAATTTGCTAGACAATATCCGAGGCAATATAAATCCTCGGAGAAACCCACGTTCTGTCGAGGAAAACGATTTCTTTGGGATCCCTTCCTATTTCAAGAGCAGCGCCCTGTGTTTTCACGCCGAGAATTTTTCGCAGACGAAGAACTGCTGAAAAGGCTTTATATTACTTATGGTTCAAGGAGATTACTAGCAAAACCTAATTTTTTCCCTAAACAAAGTTTCCAAAGTGCTTTTCATAGATATGATTCAAAATACGGGATCAATCCGGGTTTGATCATGAATTCGTGGAAACCATTGTCTCTTAGACATAGACATATCGAGCATTTCAAACACATTCAAGAAATTGGTATCCACTTGGAACGTATACAGCCATATTCTTCTCCATATTTATATAAATGTTGGTTGATCGAAAATTCGAGAGAAAGGGTTGACCGCTTCCAATCGTTAATTCATCGCCAAAAAAGATGGCTCGGAACCAATAGTTTATTATCTAATGAATCTTTTCTTTATAATACTCTATTCGAGAGTTATCAATATTTATCAAATCTGTTCCTATCTAACAGAGTGTTATTGGATCAAATTACAAAGACATTGTTGGAGAAGGAATGTCTTTTTCCGAATGAAATTGAACACTCAATTTATACAACAGGATTAAGATTTGATATCAGCTGGGAGAATCTGGAATGAAGTAAAAGAAAATTGACCGGGCAGTAGGGTCGTGGGAATCAATGAGAGGTTCTGTTCTATATATGCTCCAATTTAAGATCCTATAATGAATCCTTTCTTGGTATTGTACAAATATAGTAAGTATGTTGGAGGAAAAAAAAAAAGACTTGATAGATCTTTAATTTGAAGATAGGTTCCTCACTCCGAGATTTCGACCATGTAAGAGTAAGCATAGTAAAGACAAGCCAATTTTCTTGAACTTAATGAGAGAGATATTCTCTACTAGACTATGCTTACTCCTTATTTCCTCTATTTTGGTTCTAGCATTCTTTTTTCCCACACTATTCGGAAGAGAGGAAAGGATAGAGTCACAGGATCCGACATGGATATAGTTGTTGAGGTTCGGTCGTAATTCGTGGATCTTGCAAGATCTTGAGAGAGGTGGTATATGGTCAATCTATGTATCGATCTTCTCAATCTGTGGCCTTAATGAAATATACCTTATAATACGAGGGTGGATTCGGAATGGACTCCTCATTAGGTAGAGAAGATCTGATCCTACCTGTGATCCATTGTCCTATTCCAACAGCGTTAACTTGTAGGTAATCGTCGGAATACCTCGTATAAACAGAGAATATATCCCAATATATTGAGAGACTCTCGTACGAGATTTGCCATTGAATTACTCATTCAATAAGCATGAGCAATATTATGCCTTGAAGAGGACTCGAACCTCCACGCTCTTAAGCACGAGATTTTGAGTCTCGCGTGTCTACCATTTCACCATCAAGGCATCCCAAAAGTGAATTCTATTCCATGCATATATATATATATATATGAAAAAATATTCTGATCTATGAATATAGAATATATGTTATAGATAGCGTATTCAAGTATTGATATAGATTGGTCATATAGGTTCATCATATATCATCCAATTTTATTTTTATTTTCATTATCTGAAGGAGATTTCATATACATAAAGAAGACGACTGAACATCCTTTCTTTTTCAATTCAATAGAAACCTAAAAAATTGAATATGGTACAAAATAACAATATGTCAAGGATCCTATCCATTCTATATGTGCATATATATCCATTGCTATGCGTTTAGCGGCTGGAGCAGCTATTTTGGAACGAAAGAAAAGCAACGACTGGAATGATAGAGTTTTCGAAAATAGGACCCCTCACTCCTTTCTCTCATTCAGAACCGTGCATGGGACTCGAACCTCGCGCGGTTCCTAAGTGATAAAGAAGGAAGAAAATAATAAATTGATTCCTTTTTTTATTACCTTCCTCGCGTATGTATAAGACCAAATCTATTGAATCAATAGAAAGTATTACCAATCCCTAAAATATCTTTGTTCATTCAAAGATATTAGTTGTTTCTGACCTTGCTTTACCCTAATTGTGATTTTACCGAAAAAAAAAAAAAATTAAATTTTTTTTTTTCGGTAAAAGTGATGTATTGGTCCGAGTGGAGGTAGGGGTAACAGTCCTTTTCTTTCTCTTTTCCACATGTCCATAGAGTTTTTAGAGATAGAAACATTTCTAAAAAAGAAAGATGGATATCTATTCACTCTATTTTATTAGAGAGGTAATAATTTGTAAAATGAATTGCACTTCTTCATAAGGGGTCCATTGATTAAAAGAGACTGGAAAAAGTTCGGATCCAATTCCTACAGTTATGGATATAAGCGCAATCCAAATTCCTGGAGAGTGATACATTTGTGTATCTATAAGATCATTTACTATTTCTTGAAGCTCAGCTCAATCTTTCCCCTGGAGAGACCATATAGCCAAGAAAGACCATAAACCAGAATGGAATAAAAGCAAATGAAACTATTTCAAACGATCTCAGGGTATAATTGAAAATGAAGTTTTCACTTTGTACATGTTAGATCATAAATTAGTAATTTATTTCAATCTCCGAAAGAGTAGAAACAGTTTCTAACTTCCAATTTTAGGAGATTTACATAATCCTCATGAATAGGATCGAATATTCCTCCATAATCTATCTCCTTTTTCCTTAAGGAAGCCTCCCCAAGAGGACTTAGATCTATCTATTATTTAAGTTCTTTCCTTCTTCTTTTTTCTCTTTTGTTCCAATAAAAATATTGCCCGATCTGAATGGGAATCAATTTCGAATTTATCAGAATATGTAAATCCACTATATAGATAGGTAGATCTCGATCCTGTTTATGAGTTAACGAAAATGTGCAAAAGCTCTATTGGCTTCTGCCATTCTATGAGTCTCTTCCTTTTTGCGTATAGCATTGCCATTCCCTCTAGCAGCATCCATTAATTCGTGACTCAATTTGAATTTCATATTTCGACCCAGACGTTTTCGAGATGCCCCTAATAACCAACGAATGGCAAGTACTTTTCCTTGGGTTGATCTTATCTCAGTGGGAACTCGATAAGTCGATCCACCCACACGTCTTGCTTTTACTGTTACATTGGGAGTTACTCTACGTATTGCTTGGCGTAGAACAGATAGTGGATTTTTCTCCGTCTTTTGTTGAATATTTTTGATGGCTCGATAAAGAATTCGATAAGCCAATGATTTTTTTCCGTTTTTCAGAATACGGTTAACCACCATGTTAACTAATCGATTATGATAAATAGGATCGGATTTTGCAGTTTTTTTTTTCTGCAGTACTTCGCCGTGACATGAGTGTGAAAAAGGTTTAAGAATATATTTCATAAAGGCTGAAAATCATTTATTTTGGCTTTTTGACTCCATATTGTAGGGTGGATCTCTAAAGGTATGAAAGATCTCCCTCCAAACCGTACATACGACTTTCGTCGAATACGGCTTTCCACATGATTCTATCTGCATAGATGAGATATATTATTTATGCATATAATTCTGTTTACTCACTCTCGATTGAGTATCCGTTCCCTTTCTTTCTTTTGCTATGATTGGAAATCCTGTATTTTACATATCTATACGATCAAGTCCTTAGGTTTACAAAATAGTGTATAAAAAAGTGTTTCAAATCATTGCTATTTGACTTGAACCCGTTCTAAAAAGGTCAAGGTATTTTTAATTTTCTGTTGAAACAATCAGGGAAAACTTCGAAAATGATTTCGATATTAAACCTTGGACATATAATAGTTCCAAATCTCCTGAAAAATAAGATCGTTTTTTTCCACGGTAGCCTGCTCTAGTCCCCTGACAAAACGTTCGTTATTAGGTTAGCTATATACTTAACATGTTCCTAGCAATTCACATGGCATCATCATGAAATGATACAAGTATTAGATAAGTAAGAATATACAACGCACTAGAACGCCCTTGTTGACGATCTTTTACTTCGGCAGCATCTAGGGTTCCTCGAACAATGTGATATCTCACACCGGGTAAATCTTTAACCCTTCCTCCTCTTACTAATACTACAGAATGTTCTTGTAAATTATGGTCAATACCAGGTATATAAGCAGTGATTTCAAATCCAGAGGTTAATCGTACTCTGGCAACTTTACGTAAGGCAGAGTTTGGTTTTTTTGGGGTGATAGTGGAAAAGTTGACAGATAAGTTTTCTTCACTGTCACTCTACAAAACCGTACATGAGATTTGCACCTCATACGGCTTCTCGTTCAATTTTTTTTTTTTTTTTTTTCGAAGTAAGTTGGATTATTTTCGTTGTTCGAGAATCTTCATATTCCCTTCCTTTATGCATTGTGTCTCAAAGAGTAACTGGAACCAATTTAGTCAAACACATTTTCGTATTCTAATAAAAAACTAATGAATCCTATTTTTTATTTTAGGTAAAAAAGATTATGCAAAATCTTCGGGATTGCCTCTTCCTTCTCTATTCCCATCCTATAAGTACAGCGCCTGAAGAAATACTCTGTCGTATGAATCGACATTATTACATGCTAATTCCTTCTTGATATCTCGATATATCATTCCTACAAATCACAAATTGGATTCGAAATTGACGGGTTAATGTGAGCTTATCCATGTGGTTATACACTGTTCGAGTTTGAACAGGAATCAATTTAATGAAAGATTCTGGCTTTCGTGCTTTTGTTGGGGTTGTCCAAGATCATTTCGATGACCTACGTTGAGGGGGATATATATCCATATCTATCTGAGATATGATCTGATCGACTGCGTAAGTCCCACGAATAGCTGGCCAGGGAGAGTATACGGAAAAGGAAGTTCTTTTTGATCTGATTAGTCAGTGATCTGGCTCGGTGAGTCCTTTTTCCTATGATGAACTGCTGGCATCAGTCCTATATCTTGTTTCTGTGGACCGGTGGAAAAGTGAGAGCTCAGCGGGAAGAGGATTGTACCACGAGAGAGCGAAGGGGTCAACCTGTTCCGAAGAGACAACATGGATTTCGGAAATGTAGTTGTACTCTTACATCGATCCAGATCAAGAAGTATTTCAATCCACGGGGGTAAATATTTGCTAGCTAGACGAGAGGATAGCAGTGCTAGTTACAAATTATGTTCCGGTAGGATGTCAATTTATTTATATAAATTAGTTAACGGTTGGTTGCATAGGGTCTTCTCCTTAGTGCAAGAAGAACAATTTGATCCGTATCATCTCTGTATAATCTTTACTCGATCTTGTTCTCCTTGTTCTTCCAAACAATATTGAGTCCTTTCCGCACACACTAGTGCTAGATCGGATCAAACATGCTGAACAAAATATTTTTCATGTTCATGTCAAACTTGCTTGATCAAGATAGATAAAATATTACTGATTTTACGGGACCATATGTTATGATTCGAATCAGTAGGAAATACTACTTTCGATAGGATTTACATAGGCTCCAATCTTTTTTCTCCTTTTTTTTTTTCTTTTCGTAGTAGTGTGAAAAGAAGGAAGGTCTGTCTTCAAGTTGTTCGAGAGAAAATAGTGAGTTGTTTTGAGTCTCTCGACCCCTTGATAACTTATTATTAATAAGTCAGTTCTCCTTTCAGATGAGAGTAGGGAAGGGATATAACTCAGCGGTAGAGTGTCACCTTGACATGGTGGAAGTCATCAGTTCGAGCCTGATTATCCCTAAACCTAATGTAAGCCCTTCCATCAAACAAATTTTTGTTTTTCATCTTATAGCTCTCTTCACTCCAGAGAGCTCGTGTCATTTACATGAGCTCTTTTTCATGGTAGTAAAGAAGAAATGACCAAAATGGAGCTAGATCTTCAATTGGAAGATATACAAATTGTCATAAGGAACAAAAGGGTTTCCGCCCATTTCATTAAATATTGATCATCATATCTTAGTAGTGAGTCGAGTGGTTGGCATGAGCTTTCCAATTATATTTAATCAATATTATATTATATATTCTATTCATTGGGATGAAAAAAAAAAAGGAGAGAGAGGGGGTAACAAAGAAATGAAAAAAAGAAGATCCTGGATAATCAAATTGGAAGAGATAAAAAATTGGTTGATATTTCCACATCTTTTCCTGTCTTTCCAATTGAAAAGATCTTACAATCGATTCATAGAGCATTTTGATCCCATTAGTTTTAATTCAGGATATGGCAGGAACACGAACAAGAAGGATGAGATGATCTCGGAGAATCAAGGACCGAGCGAAACTCATTTGGAAAATAATGAGAAAGATCTCAATTTGAAGATCGATCATTATATGAATATATCATATAAAATATATGATAATATATCATGGAAATTTCAATTTCAATTGGTAGATTCCATTATATTTTTAATGTTTTTGTCGAGAGAATGGATTGATTCAATTTGCAACATGTTTTTATAAAGAATATGCAGAGTTATCTATCTACGAGAGAAATGAATAAATGAAATACATAAGATGTCTTTCACATCAGAATATATGAATTAACCCCATTGTTTCTTATGGCAGTTCCAAAAAAGCGTACTTCTAGATCAAAAAAAAAAATTCGTAAAAATGTTCGGAAGGGAAAAGCATATTGGGCCGCAATAAAAGCTTTTTCTTTAGCTAAATCTATCTCCACCGGTCATTCAAAAAGTTTTTATTGCATAGTCAATGATGATTCCTCTGGATCATCCGAATCAAAATTGACAGCAATTGATTTGGATGACCCGTAGAATATACGACACCACCCTCCAGGACCCTGGAGAACAGTGATGCAAAATCATTTTCTTCGGGTACTCCCAATGGTGGTCGTACGAAAGGGACACGGTCATTAATTAGTTTCACTACAGTACTTCCCTTCAGCCAATCTGTAGAAATGGGGAATTTCTCAACCATTCCTCTATCCATTCCGCTCCGCCTTCCTACTGGAAAGGGATTAGAGTTCCTAATTTTTTTGTAAGGATCCCGAATGAACTTCAGCATTACCATTATGCTACCGTAAATGTAGCGTAATCTTATCAACATACCAATCCATCCATTCCGATCCGAAACTAGGATCGAAACAATTTCTTATTTTCTATAAATAATGGCACAGAACCCATGGAATCACGCATGGGGATGATATTATTTCATAATGGAATTGCTCGTGCATTTCGTAATAGATGCACGTTATTGCTCTATGACGAATAATGACTAATTCGTAGTTTCAGCTATATTGATTCATTCTTCTTCTGTTTCTGCTCCTCCCAATGGTTCATCTCCCTATTGGGTCCCATTCTTTCCCTCCTTTATGGTTGGATAGAAAGGAGTGCTCAATCCTTTAGGAGAACTCAAAGTAATCATCTTTCTTCGTATCTCTATCATTTATAATGTGTAATGCCCAAACTATTGTGACAGAGATACTAAAAAAGAGATGACTAATCTAGTGAAATTTGATCCTATTTATGAAACCCCCTTCTACATCTCCTCAAAATAGGATCAATTCATTCATTAACAGCCTATATATGGTAATATTAGGCTGATGGTAATATTAGGCTGATGGTAATATTAGGCTGTATGGTAATATTAGCCTGTATGTAATATTATTGGGAGCTATCAATATATTTGGATGTCTCCCCTAAAATTGGAAAGTCCAACAAGATAATAATCATATGGGAGATCATGGATCAGAAACATAGTTTCGTTCTAGATATGTATATAATCAAACCATCCAATCAAAAAGATTAGAAAGTGATGGTATAACCATTTATTGTTTGGAATCTAGCTGCTCCGATTCTTCCCATCGTAAGCGAAAATTGACAGATATTCTTTGTCCGATAACGCATGTGACTATTTCCCATTCTCTTTCGGAGCAGCGGGATCTGAACCCACGACCTCCATCACCCCAAGATGGCACGCTACCAAGCTGCGCCATGCTCCGTTATAACTATCAACCAACAATAAAATTGATTCAAATTTTCATGTTAATGCCCTAACTTATATTTTATTTTGACTTATATTATATTCACAGATCACTCCCTCTGCTAGACACGTTCCATAACATTGACGATCTGGTGTAAATAAGCTAGTATGGTCCCTACGAAGCCGCCATGGTGAAATTGGTAGACACGCTGCTCTTAGGAAGCAGTGCGAGAGCATCTCGGTTCAAATCCGAGTGGCGGTATTTTTCCAGGAAGATCTCATCCATCACTTCTTCCTATGTAAGAATATCTATTCAATCTATTTCCATTGTAATGGATCAATCCTATCTTTCCATCATAGATCTCATTCGGGAATAAAACGAATAAACGAGTTTATTATGATATTCATAACTTTAGAACATATATTGGCTCACATCTCTTTTTCTCTCATTTTGGTTGTCACTCTCATTTATTGGGGAACCTTAGTTTATCGAATTGAAGGACTAAGTAGTTCGGGAGGAAAGGGCATGATAGTTACTTTTGTTTGTACAACGGGATTATTAATTACTCGTTGGCTTTATTCAGGACATTTACCGTTGAGTAATTTGTATGAATCATTCATGTTCCTTTCCTGGAGTTCATCCGTGTTCCATATAGTTCTAGAAGTACGGAGTCGAGATGATCGGTGGTTAGGTGCAATCACCGCGCCAAGTGCTATGTTAACTCATGGTTTTGCTACTTTAGGTCTTCCGGAGGAAATGCAACGATCCGGAATGTTAGTACCCGCGCTACAATCTCATTGGTCAATGATGCATGTAAGTATGATATTGTTCAGCTATGCAACCCTTTTATGTGGATCCCTAGCATCAATAGCTCTTCTAGTGATTATGTCCGGAGTAAATAGACAGGTTCTTTTTGGTGCGATGGACAATTTCTTTTCCCGATCCATTCTTCCCAATGAAAATTTTTATTCACATGAAAAGCAAAAAAGTGATTTGCAATACACTGTTTATTTTTCATCAACGAATTATCGTAAATGTAAATTGATTAAACAATTAGATCATTGGAGTTATCGTGCAATTGGTCTCGGTTTTTCTCTTTCAACCATAGGTACTCTTTCTGGAGCAATATGGGCCAATGAAGCATGGGGATCTTATTGGAGCTGGGATCCGAAAGAAACTTGGGCATTAATTACTTGGACCATATTCGCAATCTATCTGCATACTAGAATGAATAAGGGTTGGCAGGGTGAGGAACCGGCAATTGTGGCTTCTTTAGGATTTTTTATAGTTTGGATCCGTTATTTGGGGGTCAATCTATTAGGAATAGGGTTACACAGCTATGGATGGTTGGAACCATAAATGGACCGAATTACCGGAGGGAAAAGGAAGGATAGATTCGATCCAGTTCCTTAATAAAAAGAAAATTGATTCCAGTTCCCGCATAGGAAAGAAAGGTATAATATCTCGAGGAGCAAATGACCCTAATTGGCCACTGGATATTGCGAAATGTGACTATTTAGGAGCAAATGATCCTAATTGGCCACTGCATATTGCTAAAATAAATAAATGTGACAATAATATTTATTGTTTCAATTGGATCAATTAGTTATCAAGTTGGAAATGGTAATAGATGGAATGTATAGGTAATGAAAAGGAACCCGCAGATACAGGCAAACCCACAAATATTGTTGATAGAGTCAAGGCGCTCATTATAGAAGATATTTTCCATCTCTCTATAAAAACCCATACTTGATCCAAGATCTCAAGTATGGGTTTTATCAGTGGATAAAAAAAAAATAAAAAATATGATATCAGTAAGCTAGACCCATACTGCGCGTTGTCTCATGCCATAAATAAACACGGACACTCAAGAAATCTGTTGGACAAGCGGATTCACACCGCTTACAACCTACGCAGTCTTCTGTTCTTGGAGCAGAAGCAATTTGCTTAGCTTTACATCCTTCCCAAGGTATCATTTCCAATACATCTGTAGGACAAGCTCGTACGCATTGGGTACAACCAATACATGTATCATAAATTTTGACCGAATGTGCCATTGGATCTCCATTAGTTACTAAAAAGTTTTAATTTGATAAGATCATATATAGCCATATATTCTAATATATGCCCAATAAAGAAGGCTAATAACGGTATATTATGAATATAAAACGAATCAAGAATTGTAATCTCAATTCTATTTGGAACCGATCTGTATTTTGTCAATGGGACAAAGATATTTGGATCATTTTGATCCACCCAGATCACCCCGAATATGGTCCAATCATGACAGGTCATTTTCATAATAAGTTTTATTTCGTTTTCTAAATGAGAAAACAAAATAAAAGAACGACTGGATCCGGGATTTCTAAAAATTGGATTGGAATTGAAAACTTAGAAATTAGCGGGTTTTTAGTCTACGAATACTCAATTGACCAATTAAATCATCATAACGAAGTTTATCCCTCTTGGATAGATAAACCAGAAGTTGCTTACGTTTGCTCAAAATAAGCCACAAACCCCTTTGGGATGAATAGTCTCTTCCATGCAATTGCAGATGCTGGGTAAGTCTTAGGACCCGATTAGTTAAAAAAAATACCTGAGATTCAACAGATCCTCTCTGTTTATCGGGAATCAGAGATGAACTAATGGACAAATTCTTTATCATAAAAAAAAAAAAAAAAAATTTTATCAGAGCTTCATTTTTTTTTCTCGAGTCAGAAAAAAGAATTAGATTCTTTCTTTCATTTTCATGGTTCATATAATAATTCTGATTCGTTCCGACCATTTCGATTTAAGAAAAATTGGTCGGATTCTTCTCACATTGATGAAACGGAACGAACAGATTGGTTCAATTTTGGACATATTCTGAAACTCCATTGAATCAATCCATTCTTTTTTTTTTTACGAAAATGGAATTGAAGCCAAAAATTTATCAATTGACATTTAGGGGATACATACGTATTCTCAACATCGCGGATCGACTCCCATCATTTGTATTGAACCAATATCTATTCATGCACAAAAGATCCTCTAATCGATAACTAGGCCAAAGAAAACGTTTAATTCTTTGTGTTGTATCTACACTAAGATGTTGGTCTCTTCCCATGAGTTCTTCGTCATTTTGTATGGATTTTCCGTTGAAAAATCCTACATGATCGTTCTCCAGATCAAATCGATTCAATATTCGAAATTCTCTACGACGTTTTGGAAGCAGAATATCTTCTAAATTGAAGGAACTCAAAATATTTTTGTCATCCCCCAGACCGGCTCTTTTTATTTTTTCCGACTTCAACCACATACTAACAATTTTATATATAAGGAGATTATCATTAACTATGCTTGATAAACGATATGGCTCGGAGGACACTACTGTTTTAGGGATTTCATCTTCTTTCTTTTTTGGAACATCTGCATTGCTATCCTTTGCATTGATATCATTTGCATTGCTATCCTTTGCATTGATATCATTTGCATTGCTATCCTTTGCATTGATATCATTTGCATTGCTATCCTTTGCATTGATATCATTTGCATTGCTATCCTTTGCATTGATATCATTTGCATTGCTATCCTTTGCATTGATATCCTTTGCATTGATATCATTTGCATTGATATCATTTGCATTGATATCCCTTGCATTGATATATTTTTCATAGCCTTTTAGATCCTCATAAATAATAAGGAACATTAGATTCAGGTTAATATTTTCCTCATAGATCTGCATAAATTTTTCCGGATCCTCGATTTCGATAAGAATTCTGCACATCCTCGCCAGATCGGATATATCTTCTTCCCCTATAGCTTTTAGTATTTTGTGTTGAACAAGAACTTGATTAGTTTTTTTCTTTCCATCAGTTTTTTGATCTTCTACTTTCAAACCAAATTGTTTCTGTTTTACCTTACCAGTTTGTTTCTCTTCTACTTTTTCTGTTACTGTACCAGTTTGTTTCTCTTCTACTTTTTTGTTCTGAACATCTGATCTAATAATACCTATTCTTTCCTCTATAACTTTGATTCTTTCCTCCCGTTCTTTTTCCTCTATCTTTTTCCGCTCTTGCGCTTCGCTTAAAATTGAATATCCTGGTATGAACTTCGAGTTATCATATATGTTCTCTTTTCTCGAAAGTTCCGGGAATAACCAGAATTTTAAATCTAATCCGGATCTTCTCTTCTCGATTTTGAGAGTATCCGAATCTTTTGTCAAATTGAGAATATCCGAATCTTTTGTCAAATTGAGAATATCCGAATCTTTTGTCAAATTGAGAATATCCGAATCTTTTGTCAAATTGAGAATATCCGAATCTTTTGTCAAATTGAGAATATCCAATTCTTTTGTAGAATTGAGATAACTATATGATAAGAGATCGTATCTGTAACGTTTGTTCATTTTTCGAAGTAGTCCCAAAGAAGGTTCTATCACAGTCGCAAATATATAATCTTTTTTTTGTTCATAGGGAATGAATCGTTCTTCATAGCACGTACATTGCTTATTGACTCTATTTCTCCATTTCTGTGGGTTTATCCTAGACCATATCTGTGGGGATAATTTGTACCGGTCAAAACATCTCAACCATTGTTTCCAGTCATTCTCTTTCAGATCTTGTGGTTTTTCGTGATCCAATATTCTTTGTATATCTAATAATTCTTTGATCTTCTTCTTGATCAAGGGATATGATGTTTGGGCTCGATATTTCAAAAAATACTTTGAATAGGACCTGTCGATTGCCCCTATCTGCCATATCTTGTGAAATACATATGCTTGGGACATTGATAACATGTTTCGATCAGGACGAATTTCAAAATCTTTTCTTTTTTCGTTGATCGAATAGTAGTTGGTAATTTTACCTCTATTTATTTTTGAAATATCATTATTGATAATGAATATTCGTCCGTAAATTGTTGCTATATTCCCCGTGGATCGAATCCAAGCGGATCGAATCCAAAATTTTATATTTGACCCAATGAAATGAATAACACTTAGTAAGAGATATCGGTCCATTCTTTTGAGAAAAAGTTTCATTAATTTCATTGAATAGAACCTTTTTCGGATTAATTGGACACTTTTATTTCGAAATCGACCAGGTATTCGCCGAATCTGAACCAATCGTTTTTTTAATGTTGATCCCAATATGTTAAAACTTCCCTTCGATCCGGTATGAATCTCTGAATCCATCAGAGACATTCCAGTTATAGGAGAGCTATTTATGATCGCGATAGATTCGATCCGCTCTTTCATTGTGGTCGTCCAGTCATCTGGATCTTTCACATTAATTGTTTGGGTTTCATATCCAAATTGATCATTAACTTCTGATGAATCATTTGCACTACCCATAGGGGTAGTCTCAGTCTCACTTAGTAATTTATTTTGTATCCGGTCATTAAGTTCACTTTTGTCTATATATCTAACTCGCGAAACGCGTCTTATTCCTGTAGATCCCATCAATCGTCTCTTCACTTTTTTGAAGAGAATCAATTCTCTCTTCAATCCTTTCTTCAATCCTTTCTTCAATCCTTTCTTCACTTTTTTGAAGATAGGTTGAAAAAATTCGGAAAAAATTCCTAGCTTTGGTTTTGGATCACCGAAAGGTATGTCAGTTTCGAATCCAAGGGTCGTTAAATAACTCCAACGCAAACGCAGTCTTTTTTTAGATTGGCTATGCCAAGGCTTCAAACGAAAAGGAAATATAAGCTTTATCTGCATACCATATTTGTACCATTTGTCTGGGAATCCTTTTTTAGAAAATTCGGTACCATCAGAACCGCATTTGATATGCAATTCTTCCTTCATTTCTTCCCAATCTTGGGCAAATTCGGGGGCTTTAAATAATAATATACGACCCATATTTTTGGCTATTATAAGTGATGGTAATATTATATTTTTTCTAATATTTGATTGAGCCACTAATATGAGACCTCTGAAATAGTGCACTTCTGGCCACGCTAAACATACTTGCTCAGCAAGTGTCGTATTGTGGAGGACTGGATCCAAGTATTTGCCTCTATGGATTTTCTCCCTAACTTCTTTCTGGATTTGTTCCTGATTCACTCTACCAGAATCGAACGTGTCATAATAATCTTTAGGATAAGTGGGTATTTCCATTCTTCTCAAAAAGAAAAGGGAATGTACATTCGGTTGTACCCTCTTCCATATCATAATTTTCCGTCTTTTAGCGCGCATGGATCCTCTAATTAAGCTCCGACGATAATCTGACTCGGCATGATAACGTTTTAAAACTATTCTTTCTTTCCCAAAATCAAGGGTCAGTTTACTTTTGACCTTTCTTGTACGAATCCTACTCGTTGATATTTGAATTGGGCCTCTATCATCACCATCACCATCACGTTCAGCCATCATCAAATCAGATGGCCATCGAGGCAAATGTTTTTTAATTTCTCTAAATTGGAGAGGTTCATTTAATAGTATTTTCCCGTAAAGGTCAATAAAATCTTTCGTTTGCGTTGAATCATCCGTAGATACATTCCCGCGACAATTTCGTAGTATTGTCCACTCATGTTGCGCCAAAGACTCGAAAAGGAAAATCTGTTTCGTAGTAAAAAGAGAAAGAATCAATTCCCATTTTATGGTACCTGTGGGCGCAACGTTTCTACCATCAATTCGGTTGTAAATATTCACTAAAGAGTTTGTGTAGATCCGTTCATTACATGAAGCTATTTCCGGTGCGAGATCCATATAGGCCACTCGAAAGGCTATTTCCAACCACAGGAAATGTATCAACGAATCATCATCTTTTGTATAGATTTCTTGGATCTGCATTTCCAACAAATCTTTTGGATAGATCAGTTTACCAAAAGAAGAATCTATATTTGACAAATACTCTTCAAATATCTTCTTTGCTTTATTTGGAATTATTCGTTCTGCTAATGGATAAAGCCGTTTCGAAATAGGTTCAACTTTTCCTCTTTTCGATGATTTAGTGCTCGGAACAAGCGAACGAAAAGTATCTGTAGGTAAGGGTTCCCAGGGTAGTCGAAAGCTTTTGTGTTCCAATTCCTGCCAATGCTCAGAGATATGGTACCCATACCCAAATTGATCATTCGGAAATCCCTCTTTACAGTCTTTTATAGGTATCTCTATAAAATCCGAAAGATTCGAAATGATCGAAATGATCAAATCGTTCAGCATTTTGGGGGACTCGAATTGGTCTATTGTTCCACGCAATGCCCCATTAAGCAATGGATCATACATTTCAGTAAAAGAATCCCCCTGAGAATTGGAGAATTTCACTCTCCTTTCTATAACATTTTCAGCGGGAGATCCATGGCTTAGAGCTTTCACTCGATCCGAAAATTCATTCTCTAAAGAATCTCTTCTTCTTTTCATGGTATGGTTCCATCTATGATAAGGATCCTCAGATAAACAAGAAGTATCTAAAAGATCTCTATATTTCCCGAGCTTTTCCCCAAGGGCCAATACACTAGGTAAAAGCGTAAAAGAGATTCTTTTTTTTCCATCACTCGAGTATGCACCAAAAAAATATTGAGAGACTTCGGTCCTCATAACAGGCTTTAGGCGATGAAATGGGCTATTCCCGATATATCGTATCGGCTTATAAATTCTATCAGGATCAAAGAACTTAATGGGACATGGTTGCTTGAACCATGATATCGGAAGTCCTTTAAGTTTTTTTTGCTCTCTAGGCACAGAGCGGTCCTCGTCCTCTGGGTCCTCGTCCTCTGCCACAGAGCGGTCCTCATCCTCTGCCACAGAACGGTCCTCGTCCTCTGCCACAGAGCGGTCCTCATCCTCCTCTGCCACAGAACGGTCCTCGTCCTCCTCTGCCACAGAACGGTCCTCGTCCTCCTCTGCCACAGAGCGGTCCTCGTCCTCTGCCACAGAACGGTCCTCGTCCTCTGCCACAGAGCGGTCCTCGTCCTCTGCCACAGAACGGTGCTCATCCTCTGCCACAGAACGGTCCTTTTTAGCCATAGCCACAGAGCGGTCCTCATCCTCTGCCACAGAACGGTCCTTTTTAGCCATAGCCACAGAGCGGTCCTCGTCCTCTGCCACAGAACGGTCCTTTTCAGCCATAGCCACAGAGCGGTCCTCGTCCTCTGCCACAGAACGGTGCTCGTCCTCTGGGTCCTTGTCCTCTGCCACAGAGCGGGCCTTTTTAGCTATAAAAGACACAGAGCGGGCCTCTTGAACCATAACCATAGCCAAAGGCTCAGAGCGGTCCTCGTCCTCTGCCACAGAACGGCCTTTTTTAGCCATAGCCACAGAGCGGTCCTCGTCCTCTGCCACAGAACGGTCCTTTTTAACCATAGCCACAGAGCGGTCCTTTTTAACCATAGCCACAGAGCGGTCCTTTTTAGCCATAGCCGCAGAGCGGTCCTTTTTTTTGTTATCTTTTTTCTTTCTATGAAAAATTAATGGGGATCTACCTAAATAGAATGAAAAATAAGAAATAAGAAGTACACTAAAGGTTTGATGAATATAACGTCTTAATGAAGTATGATCAATAGGTGAATTACGTTCTATACGGAAAGATACCAAACGTAAAGATACCAATTTTGTCAAATTGATGAATAGAATATGACCGCCCAACCAACCGCAAAAACTACTTATCATAAAGGATATATTATCGCTGTAACGAAAAAGAAATAGGTTCACCAGTCTTGTTAATACGGGATTTGCTAAAAGAATGGGATTCAACAATTGAAGAATTAGACCACCCATAAATAGACTTAGAATTTTTGGATTTTTGATCGAATTCATGGGGTGCGTAGATTCAGGACTTGAAGGTTTTTCAAGACTTCGAAAAACACGACAGAACGTATACGGTATGAATAATAGAGTTATTGCATGAGGTTTCCACAGCGCTGCATAGATGGGCGAATAATACATGGACAAAAAGACTATTAATTGTCCCGTAATAGAACCACTTATGGCTATTATACCATAGAGAGTTTCTCCCAAAAAGAAGGATCTCATGGAATAGATTTTAGAGGGACCAAAAGGCAATGTAGCAATAAATCCATAATATAGCCCAAATAAAATGATCGGACCTGAGACTTCTACCCATGATGATAATGGATCCCATAGTAGACCAAGTACTCTTATCATATCGAAACTCCTTTTTGATCAAAATAAAAGAATGAGAAACAGGAATAGAATAAATATATGTGGTATCCCCCATATGGGAGATACGGATAGAAATAGTTATTATTTTTTATATCCATAAATTTGATTTCACAGAATAGATTCCAATATCTAACATCTGGATATATGCATATGTTATTAATACATATATTCCCTGTTATCTTATCTAGGAGTAGGAGTACTGGTATAGAACTCGTTGTTATTTCGGACCAGGGTGGTCCGATCCAAGTTATCTAAATTTTCGTTACGTCGTAGAGGGCGGGTAACCAATTCGAGTACATCTCTCGCATTGGCAAATCCATGAATCTGGGCAAAAGTAAATTCAACTGACCATTTAGTACCAATTCCTCTCGCCCCTAACGGGTTAGCATGAGCCATTCCGGTGATGGCTAAGTCGGGTTGTAGCTCGCGCATACGTCGTATCTGATTCGAATTGTCTGGTTTCTCCACAATTCGTGGTATTGGTATACACATTCTTATACATGTATCTTTTAAAAGTGCTAATTCAGCAGCTTGATACCGTTTATCCATATATGGAATACCAATTTCATAAACGATCATACCACATCTGATTAAGAATCTTGCTAGAGATATTTCTAGGAGATTATCTCCCATGAAAAAGACAGATTTTCCGCGTACCAAATCAAGATAATCTTTTAAACTCTCCCATATCCGTTCCTCTCTTTCCTCCAGACTCTGGGCCTCAATACCAAATACAGGACAAATCCTTTCGATCCAAGCACGCGTTCCGTCCGGACCAATAGGAAAAGGAGCTACGATTAATTCGCATTTTTTTCGTCTTATCAAAGTTGTTGCTGTACGACTCAGAAATGGGTTAACCCCACAAACATAAACTCCATCACCCAGTGATGGAAGATCGGCATATCTCTGAGCGGGCAACCAACCTGATACCTTGATGAATTGGCGTCTTAATTCTGTATCAAGTTGAGAAACCAAATTCGAGGGTAAAGACCCAAAAATAACTAAGGGAGGATGATTTGCATATTCCACCAATTTCTTTTCCTTCAGAAGAGGAAAAGGGAATAATTTTGTTTTTGTTTTAGTTTCTTTTGATTCACCGATGGGGAATTCTTGTTCTGGACAACGATGTGCCATTACAGCTAACACGGTATCTTCCCCCTGAGTAAAAGCATAATCAAGTCCATTTGCTCTTGCCACTAGAATTGGTACTCCAATTTCATATTCCAATTTGGGTGCCATACCTTCCAAATCCATTTTTATTATTTCTGTAGTACAAGTGCCTATCCATATGATGACGCTGGGATCTCTATCTTTTCTTATCCGAATACAAAGCGTTTTCAATTCCTCATAATCGTTCAAATGGGCCGAGATATCTCCTTCTTCTAATTCTGCCATTGCATAGCGGGGTTCTGCAAAAATCATAACTCCAAGTGCATTTTGCAGAAAATAACCACATGTTTTTGTGCCCACTACCAAAAAGAAACTGTCTTCAATCTTTTGATACAACCAGGATACACAGCTAATAGGACAAAAAGTATGATAATT